TTTCCTTGATTCTTTCATTTCATTTCGATTTGTTCTTCTTCCTCTATCCCTATCCCATAGGTATAGCGTTTGAATCAATAGAGAGCCTTTTCTTCTGTATGAATCGATATTATTCCATTCGAATTTCTTCCCGATACCTCCCAAGGAAAATCCCGAATTGCATCCAAAATTGACGGGTTAATGTGAGCTTATCCATGCGGTTCTGCACTCTTCAAATAGGAATCAACTTGTTTCTGAAAGATCCTGGCTTTCGTGCTTTGGTGAGTCGTCCGAGATCCTTTCAATGACCTATGTTGTGTTGAAGGGATATCTATATGATCCGATCGATTGCGTAAGGCCCGCGGTAGCAATGGAACCGGGGAAAGTATACAGAAAATACAGTTCTTTTCTATTCTATTAGTATTCGTTTTAGTATGAGTTAGTGATCCCCTTAGCCCGGCTCTGTCAGTCCTTTCTTCCGTGATGAGCTGTCGGCACCAGTCCGATTTGTTCTATTTCCTTTTTTCCTTGATTCTTTCATTTCATTTCGATTTGTTCTTCTTCCTCTATCCCTATCCCATAGGTATAGCGTTTGAATCAATAGAGAGCCTTTTCTTCTGTATGAATCGATATTATTCCATTCGAATTTCTTCCCGATACCTCCCAAGGAAAATCCCGAATTGCATCCAAAATTGACGGGTTAATGTGAGCTTATCCATGCGGTTCTGCACTCTTCAAATAGGAATCAACTTGTTTCTGAAAGATCCTGGCTTTCGTGCTTTGGTGAGTCGTCCGAGATCCTTTCAATGACCTATGTTGTGTTGAAGGGATATCTATATGATCCGATCGATTGCGTAAGGCCCGCGGTAGCAATGGAACCGGGGAAAGTATACAGAAAATACAGTTCTTTTCTATTCTATTAGTATTCGTTTTAGTATGAGTTAGTGATCCCCTTAGCCCGGCTCTGTCAGTCCTTTCTTCCGTGATGAGCTGTCGGCACCAGTCCGATTTGTTCTATTTCCTTTTTTCCTTGATTCTTTCATTTCATTTCGATTTGTTCTTCTTCCTCTATCCCTATCCCATAGGTATAGCGTTTGAATCAATAGAGAGCCTTTTCTTCTGTATGAATCGATATTATTCCATTCGAATTTCTTCCCGATACCTCCCAARGAAAATCCCGAWYYGTACAAGAAGAATCTTTTTGATTCTATTCTTCTGGTCTTAATACTAAAAGAAAACCAAATCCATTCATTTTTTCAAATACTGAAATAGGAATTTGTGAACATATAAATAGCCACCAATTCGATATATATATTATCAAACAATTGGATGGTTTTTTTCGGGAAGATCAGGAAGAAAAGTATCAGGGCATAAAGAGGAACACATAGATATCTATAATATATAACTCGTAAATCAAATCGCTTTTGTAAATCGCATACCTTTTGAAGAAAATTTTCGAAAAGGCCATAGCCCATTACGACGATGATAAAGAATACCGGATGCACGATGATCATATGATGAATCCCCACATGCGGAGTATCATAGAAGCGAGCGGATAAGTAAGTTAGTGAAGAAGCGAAGACAGTCTTTGAAAGTCACTTATATTATTGTACCCCCATCAATCTAAATAAAGAACTAATTGTTAATATATAGCCGAGTTTTATCCAACTTTCAAATATACAAGTTATATCCAATTTTCGAATCAAAAAACAGCGAATCTAAAAGAATAGAACTATTGTGTAAACAAAAAGTTTGAGAGTAAGCATTTGAAAATCTCCAAAATAAAATCTTTTTTTCTTTTATTATTCTAAAATAAAGGGAATCAATTCCCTCTCTTTTTAGCATATTGAAACCTTTTTTTGTTCTGTTCTGAGATCCAAAAATGAGAAAGAATTCATTCTTACATTAATACGAAATAGAATCATTTTGGATGATTTTGACACGCGTCTTTTTTTAGGAACTCGACAGCCATTATGTGGGAAAGGTGTTCCATCACGTATGAATTTGACTTTCACACCACTACGAAGAACGGTTCTGAATGCTGCATCTCTTACGGGACCGGCACCTTTGATCCTAAGTTGTGCTTGTATCATACCTTGTTTCACTAACATACGAATAGCATTTTTCGTTGCGATTTGAGCAGCATAGGGTGTTCCTCTTTTTGGACCTTTCAATCGAGAAGTACCAGCGGAGGCCCAAGAAACCAAAGAAATATGAAAAATATCTTCTTTTTTGAATATTTGTTTCAATAGGATTGATTTTCTCTCTATCTAAACAAATATTCAAAGAAACACATAAAGAAGATATCAGAGTTTCAAAGATTCCAAATTCAGAAGTTCTAAATAAGAACTTCTGAATTTGAAATCTTTTTTTTCATAGGATAGACTGAAGCATATTCAATATCAAAAGGAATATGTCGAAATATTGTTCTGCACCAATACCTGGAACTTGAGTCAAATCATCTATTTCTAACCTACAATGATCTTAAGCATATTCAATATAGAAAGAACTATTTCGAGATATTCTACTTTACCAATACCTGGAACTTGAACCAAACCATCTATCACTAATCTACGAAGAAGGTCCGCGATTGTTTCGATATTCAAGTTGATTAAAGAAATATAGGTTGAGCGGCATATATTTAATCGATCAATAGGATATGAACTCCAACCCAGGTCCATGAAATTCTCATTGTTACTTTGGATTGATTCTATTATGATTTGCAATATTTCATTTTTGATTTCTCTTAAATTTTCATCATATTGTAATTCAGCCTTTTCATCCGGAAAGATGAAACGGGACATAGTTTCTTTGATTTCCACACCTGGACCTATATCTACAGAAATATGAAATAATTTCATTAATTTGTTAGAAGCTTCATAAAGTGCTTCTATAGGTGTTATGCTTCCGTTTGTCGATATTTCAAAAATAAGCATTTCTTCTTCTTCATCATTCAGCATATAATCATGAATGGAAAAATGCACATTTTCAACAGGCATAAATACAGCATCTATTGAATAAGCTCCATCTTTGGGATTATTCTCCTCTTCGATACAACGAGATCCTCGACCTCTCTCGATTTCTAAATCCATAGAGAAATCGACTGCTTCCGTTAGATTAGCTATACATTTTGTTCTATCCACGATTGTCACGGAAGACGGTAGACTGATATCATTAGCAGTGACGCGTCCGGGACCACTGACGCGAATTGATGCTTTTCCTTTCTTTTGGCTATTACTTCTAAGTACAATTTGTTGGAGATTTTCTAAGATCTCAAACAAGCATTCCTCAATTCCGAATATTGGACTATATTTATGCGGCACGTCAATGTTATGAAATATTGCTTTTGTAAAACACACTCCCTCTAGGTCCCCGAGTAAAACTCTTCGTAATGCAGTAGCCATCATTTGAGCGTCACCTTTGGTAACTGGCGAAAGTATAAAACGTCCATCAATTTTAGGAGGATTCTCCTCATTGCAATAAAGGAGTCTCCATACTGCTCTTATAGCCATAGGAATTGTTCTTGTATAATCATTTTTAGGTTTTGTTGAGATTGATTTCTTAGAATTGCAATCGAATTGGAATACTGAAGATATTATTTGAATAGTGATGAGTACTTTTAATTTTCATTCTTTTTTTTTTTTCATTGTAATTTGATCTCAGGGATTCTCCTTCGCGTTACTCACCCGTCCGCCACTGGAAACACCACTTCCCGTTCGACTTGCATGTGTTAAGCATGCCGCCAACGTTCATCCTGAGCCAGGATCAAACTCTCCATGAGATTCCTAGTTACATTACTTATAGCTTCCTTAATATCTAGACCTTAATAGCAAAGAGAATTGTTATTTATACGGCATATCATTAATATCCAATTTTGGAATCAAAAAAGAGTGAATAATACGAAATAGAATCATTTTGGATGATTTTGACACGCGTCTTTTTTTAGGAGCTCGACAGCCATTATGTGGGAAAGGTGTTCCATCACGTATGAATTTGACTTTCACACCACTACGAAGAACGGTTCTGAATGCTGCATCTCTTCCGGGACCGGCACCTTTGATCCTAAGTTGTGCTTATATCATACCTTGTTTAATAATCATTGGATTTGCATTATGTTTTTCCATTGTAATTTGATCTAAAAAAATGGGATTTTTCAACGTGGATTATTTGATCCCAATCTGCAGTCGAAAAACATTCCCATTCAGGAGACTCTTGTCTCAAGCTCGAATTCAGGAAAAAATCCATGCGGACTTCCTCTCAAGAAAATTTTCAAAAAGGCCATAGAAACCCACCACTATAAAACCAATCCCGACCCACCAGACCAACATCCTGCCAAAGTTGCCCCCTCTCACTATCATCCGACTCATAGCCCTCTTTTTTGGTTTCCTTTTTTTTGCTTATTGATTCTATTATATCTATAAAAAGGGGATTTGTGAATCTTGAATTGAGATCTATATGGAAGATCTATATAGAAATCGATATGAGTCCATTTCTCAATCTATTCCAGTCGTGTTTTCAGAAGTCTTTTCTTCAGTTAGATTACGAATGTCCTCTTCTCAAGAAGAATTCCTACTTCACAATCGAATTGTAGACAAAAGAGGTGACCCTCTTTACTATATCTATACAAATGGGATTTGTGAATATCGAATTGAGATCTATATGGAAGATCTATATAGAAATCGATATGAGTCCATTTAGAAAGAAATGTAAGGAGAGTCAATACATAATGAGAAATTCCAGAAATTCATACAAATCAAAAACATTATTTGGATCCTTACCAACTTGATTTTGTTGCACCCGGTAACAAACATGCATGAACCATTTTCCGAAGTATGTGCCCGGATAGTCCAAAATCTCGATAGTTAGCTCTAGGTCTTCCAGTAACAAGACAACGTCTATGAAGACGTATAGGTGCACTATTACGTGGTGGGGATTGCAGTTTTCTCTGAATTTCCCTTGTTTTTTGTGTACTGAGGGATGAAACTTTGATTTGGTTTTTTAAGGATCGACGAATCAAACGA